CATCTCCAGGGAAAAACACTCCGATCTCCTACCAGAAAAATTCCCAATTCCCCCTTGGGGGCTTCTACTCTCACATAAAGTTCTTGTTTAGACAATTCAAAAGTGGGCGAAGGTTTCTTACTAATGAATCGATAATCAAAATCATTCCATTCAGAATCCTTTGTTTTATCAAAACGCCGTACCTCTAAATTCTCATAGGGCCCTCCGGGAATTCCTTCCAGGGCTTGTTGAATAATTTTGATGGATTCCACCATTTCACCGATTCGGACTAAATAACGGGCTAGTGAATCTCCCTCTTTTTGCCATTGTACTTCCCAATCAAATTCGTCGTAAGACTCATAATGATCAATTTTACGAAGATCCCACGGAATTCCGGAAGCTCGTAGCATTGGTCCCGATAAACCCCAATTTATTGCTTCCTCTCCACTAATAATACCCACCCCTTCAACTCGTTCCAAAAAAATAGGATTACGCGTAATAAGCTTTTGATATTCAGTAACCCCTGTTAAAAAATAATCACAGAAATCCAAGCATTTATCTATCCAGCCATAAGGTAGATCAGCAGCCACCCCTCCGATACGGAAATAATTATGCATCATTCGCATACCTGTGGAAGATTCGAATAGGTCATATATTAATTCCCTCTCTCGGAAAATATAGAAGAAAGGGGTCTGCGCACCGATATCTGCCATAAAAGGGCCAAGCCATAACAAATGAGAAGCTATACGACTCAGTTCTAGCATAATTACTCTAATATAGCTCGCTCTTTTCGGTACTTGGATATTTCCCAACTGTTCTGGTCCATTTACCGTTATTGCCTCTGTAAACATAGTAGCTAAATAATCCCAACGTGTTACATAAGGAAGATATTGTATAATTGTTCGATTTTCCGCAATTTTTTCCATTCCTCTGTGTAAATAACCCAATACGGGTTCACAGTCAATAACATTTTCCCCATCTAGAGTAATGATGAGTCGAAGAACACCGTGCATTGATGGGTGTTGAGGACCCATATTGACTATCATGAGGTCTTTTCTTGTAGTCGGTACAGTCATATATTTTTTCCCCGATTCATTATTCCACGAATTGCTGAAAACCAAATGAAGTTCATTAAAAATAATAATTAATATTTATAATTCTAATTATTATAAATATTATAAATAAAAAAAAAAAAATGAACTTAACGAGTTTTTGGCTCCCGAATATCCAATTGACTAATTAATTCTTTATAGCGTACTCTATTTTTCTTTGACAAATAAGCCAGGAGTCGTTGACGTTTTCCCAGAATTTTACGTAGACCTCTCTGAGATAAATAGTCTTTTCTGTGCAATTCCAAATGGGAAGTAAGTCTACGTATCTTATTGGTGAAACTGAATACTTGAAATTCAACAGACCCCCTATTTTCTTTTTTTTCTTCTTGCGAAATAACTGAAATGAATAAATTTTTAACCATAACAAAAAATTCTGCGTCCCTTTTTCTTTATTTACATTACAAATATAGATTTTACTAATCAGTAATAATAATGCCAGTCATTTTAATTTGTTATACACAATAATCGGGATTTATTCGTATACTTCTTTTTTTTTTTTTAATTCACTTAATTGATAATCAATACAATTTTCTTTTTTTCAATCAAATATAGATAAAAAATTTCTAACCTACAAAATAGAAGAATTTTGACCTAAGATAAGAAGATTATGACGACTCATTACTTACTAGATAGAATTGCTAAGATCAAGGTCAGGTAATCAGTATCATGTACCATAATCTAATATAACAACATAAGGCTGTATATATTTGTTTGTGTTCATATACCATGTCAGAGATGCCGCTTGATCCATGTAATGTAAATGTATCATCAACTAATTATCAATCGTGGATACATATGTATCCTTGACATAACGAAACGACTACCATTATTGGTATCAAACCAATAGCGATTCATACAAGCAAAATCTTCGAATCGATAATTTGGCCAAACAAATAATTTGAACTTAATAAATCGATTTGTATCTACATCAAGATGCTTATCCTCATAAAAAAATGGACCACAGCGCTTTACATTGTTCCCATTGCAAAATACTTGATTTCTATCCCCAACATTGACATTTCTTGAATTGAAACAAATGAGAATTCTCAATTCTCTACGACGTCTAGGAGATAAAAAATTATCAGGAACAATAAAATCATAAAAATGATCGTTTCTATTCCCATTTTCATGTCTTGCAATGGATTCATTAAGACCATTCTTATCAACATTTCTTTTTTCTTGGTATCTTCGATTAGTTTGGCGCTTACTCTTATGCACCCGTGAAATAGCTATGGTTTGGTACATGATAAATTGTCCGTCCCATTTTATGGATAGCCGAGCTGGTTCAATAATCAATAGTCCCCTTTTTATCAATTTTGTAAGAGTTGTAGACTTCGGAATCAGCATTACATCCAAACTTATTTCGTCCCTTTGAATAGAGGATATAGCAATTTCCTTTGGATTTCTCAATCTAAGGAGTAGGCAATATACCTTGATATTATTTAGTATTTTTTGATTAAAAGCATTATCCCATTTCAATTGAAAAAGAAAATATCTTTTCAGGAAGAAATCTAGTTCCGCTCCTATCATGGATTTATTTTTATTTTTGCTTTTTTGAATGTATGATCCCCGATAATCTTCTTTAACATTTTTTTTTTTTTTCGATGGATCCGATCCAATATTTTTGTTATTTTGTGCATATGATCCAAGATCTCCTTGGACTGGCTGTTGTTTTTCTTCTTGATTTTGATTCTCTAATTCAAGAGATTTTTTTGGATTATATAATCTATCTTTTTTTTTCTTTTCGTTGATATTTTTACTAATGTTTTTATTTATATTCAATTTAAAAAGAAGTAAATTGATTGGTATGATCCACGGTTGAATCTTATATGTATTATAAAGTGACACAAATTCTGGTAAAAACCAAAGTTCTAGATTTGATATCGGACAATTTAGGATTTCTTCATTCATTCCCATCCAGTCCAAAAATGTTTTTGTTTGATTGGTTGGGCAGATTTGTTTATGAATCGGGGGATTCATAAACACTTTCTTATCCATTTTTTTTTTATCCATTTTATCAATTATTTGATAATAATTAGTCCGAGTCTTAGTATTTTTATTAATGTTGGCGCTGGCCCCGATATCTCTATTTCTCCATTCCTCAATATCGATCTTTTTTCTAAGACAAAAATTAATAGTTCTCCAATCAAAATATTTTCTATCCGGATTTTTATCCCTATCAATAATAGAATCTTCTCGTAGATAGTTACCAAGATCTATATCTCTCGGCAAATCAAAAAGTTCGGGATTATAATTATTGTAATTATAGGAAATCCTTTTTGCCTCGTTTACTTGGAATGGCGACCCATAAATATATGAACCTTTCTTATCTTCATAATTCAGATATTTATTTGATAAAAGATCATATTTGTAGTTTTTTAATTTATCTTTTTGGTTCGGTAATGAATTTACTGCATATGCATAATTGTTTTCTTTCTTGTAATGAATTAATCGGTCTTTTTCATATGAATAAAAATTGGTTGAGTTTTTATTTTGAACCATAAAATTTTGATTGATTCTATTCCGCCAATTTTGCGGTACTAATCTAGACCATCTAGTCTGAGATAAATTGTATTTATAGTGATCATTACCCATTAACCAGCTTTTCCATTCATTCATTTTAAAACCGCTAAGTTTATTATACCTTGATTCGAAATGAAATATTCCGTGTGTTCCAAAAAAATCTTTTTTTATTCTATCCTTAATAAAAGGAATTGTTCCGTGATATTGAAATAAAAATTTCAAGTAATGCTTGTTGATAACTTGGGCTTGTGATAATTTGTAAAATACATATGCCTGTGACAACGAAGAAAGGTCACAAAAAATCTGCGAATTTTGATTTCTAATATTAGAAATCAACTTTTTGATAGTCGAAATAAAATAAATTTGATTTTTTTTATTTTTATCAATATAAAATCCTTTTTTATTTGTTTCATCATTGGAATTATCCGTTATTTTGTTTTTTAATTGAAGTAAAATTTTTACATGTATTCTGGGAATATTAATGATACGTAAAAAAATATCTTTGTATATCCTTTCAATAAACAAATCAAAAAAATAGTAATATTTGCGCATTAGTCGAGCACTTCTTCTTTTTAATATCTGCCAAATCTTTTTTGGTGATTCTAATCTTTTATCATCACAATTTGTTTCGTTAGGACTAATGTTTATATACGTAGTTATAAATATATTTTTTTTTTCTTTTGTTATTTTTTCGATTTGATTTCTGATTGTATTTGTCTTATCAGCCAGATCTTTCATCTTTTTTTCTGTCAGTGAATAATTTGTCCAATCCGCGGATCTAATTCGAATGGACGATTCATGATTTATATGATTACTTATCATTAATTTTTTTTTTTTTGTATTCGATTCATATACTTCCCTCAATCCAAATAATGGAATTAGACTTACTTTTTTAAGTTCTTTCATTATTCTTTTTATAAATCGAACTATTTTTCTAACCCATCTTGTTTTTTCTTTTGATACTTTTCGAAACCATTTTGCTCTTTCGTTTATAATTTTTAGGGCTCGAAAACGTTTTTTTTTCACTTTTATAAGTCTTTTTTCAAGTTGTTTCCAAATAGGTTCAAAAAAGGAAGGTAGTTGTCGGGGAGAACCAAAAGGTAATTCAGCTTCCATTCCCCAAACTGTTAAAAAACAAAAATTTTCTTTTTTACCTTTCTTTTTCATGGAATCTCTAGGATGTGATTGTAGCTTAGATCTGTGCCACGGTTTCAGACAGAAAGGAAATAGGATCTTTATCTGAATACCGTCGCTTAACCAATTTTTAGGAAATTCGGTTTCTGATAATTGAACACCGTTATAGGTGCATTTAACATGCATTTCTCTACTCCAATCTTCCAAATCCTCATGCCACTCGGGGGATTGAAATACTAGTATACGTCCAAC